ATTTAATATTATATATTATAATTATATTAAATATTATAAAATATTCTTTTTATCCCTTTTTTCTGTCGGATCAAGCACTACCCTAACTGAGGGAATCCTACTACTATAACTTTGTTTCATTAATTCCGTATATATATTATATAATACTATGCTATGCATTGTATTATAATACATAATAATATATATATCTATATTTATCTGTATTGTTAAATTAAAATTATCTAGATTTATGTATATTAATGTTAAAAATTTCAAATGTAGAAAAGACTCTTTTGATCTAGTTATATAATATATTATAACTATATTGTATATTGACAATTCCAAAAAACTTATCATACTATCAGCATAGTATGCTGATGGTCGGGCGGATCTGCCCCCATCGTCTAGCGGTTCAGGACATCTCTCTTTCAAGGAGGCAGCGGGGATTCGACTTCCCCTGGGGGTAGGGTACTACGAAAGGAAGTTGATCATGGATTATAACTAAACCTAGAATTAATTCTTCCTGGGTCGATGCCCGAGCGGTTAATGGGGGCGGACTGTAAATTCGTTGGCAATATGTCTACGCTGGTTCAAATCCAGCTCGGCCCAATAATTCGCCGCTCCATTGAATACGATCTAACCAGTTTAATTTGTCCTCCAGAAATAGAAATGCCCTATCCGTCAAAATAAAGATCAACCATTTTTTTGATCTATCCATATTTTTTAATTAGTCATTTTTGACAAAAAAAAAAAAAAAAATAAAAAACTACCGGTTACTAGTAATTATTGCTATAGTTCATATCCATGTGGATATGATATCAGTATATCATTTTTGTTTCTGTTACAACACGACGAGACGAATAGAATGTTATTATGAAACCATAAGAATATGTATGCCATACACCTCGCTGGGATTGTAGTTCAATCGGTCAGAGCACCGCCCTGTCAAGGCGGAAGCTGCGGGTTCGAGCCCCGTCAGTCCCGAACTAGGATCCGATGAATTTATCAATTCATCTCCTACTTTTTACAGAAAAGCGGGACAGGGAGCAAGATCTAAGAATCCTTATTTATTTTGTTTTTCGTTTCACATTGATATTTTTATATTTATCATTCAGACAAAAGAAATGCGGGAATTTTCATTTCTTTCACTACGGAATAGTACCAATTGATAAGGAAGAGACATATCTAGATTGATTGGTACGATCGGTTATATTACTCTATGTCAGTATTTTAAGAGATACCATATTCGTTATTCATTTGACTTTATTTATTGATTGTTCTTGAATAATGAAATGGAGTAGAGTGCCCATATTTTTACCAGGAGTACATACATAAATTGTATTCTTTTCTTGTGTATCCTCTATTTTTAATTAAAAAAAGGAGTACATACATAAATTGTATTCTTTTCTTGTGTATCCTCTATTTTTAATTAAAAAAATCTATCTCATTCAAATTGCATGCTAATTTTTTTATGTATGTGTTCTCCCCCAATCCAAGAAAGAGAAGAGGATATTATATTAATTAATTTTATTAATAATTAATATTAATTAAATCTATTAATTTAAAATCATAAATTATATATAATAATCTTAAATTAAAATTATTTAATTTTCATAAATAATAAATAAAAGACCAAGCAAGGTACCCCTTTTTAGTAAATCTGTTGGAATATTAGATCTTTTAATCCGTCCTTTTTCCATCTCAACTTATATTGTTTGGGTCTTAGGTGTGACCTGACCCATTGAATACCGGTCATCTGATACCTCGTCGGATACTTAAATTAATTGTCTGTATTAAGTAAGTAGAACAAAGAAGGTAGGTTTATAGAAAAGAAAGAATGGAAAAGGACGAAAAATTCAATAGCATTCTATATTGGAATTGGATTATAAATTGAATTTTTGATTTAGTATGGATAAAAAGTCTTCCTATGTTATACTATTAAATTCTCGACAATTAATTGATTTGATAGATTAGATCTATTGTTATTCATAATATTTTGATCCATTTGGCATCATCAGGATACAATTAACTTATTGAATTTACAGGAATCAAATTTTTCATCTCTATGGGATTAGATCCCGAGTTATTGCGAAACAAAAAAAAAATGAGATTATGGAAGTTAATATTCTCGCATTTATTGCTACTGCACTGTTCATTCTAGTTCCTACCGCTTTTTTACTTATCATTTACGTAAAAACAGCCAGTCAAAATAATTAATTTTAATGAAACTCGAATTATTTAGTTCTTGTCAATAATTGAAGAAATGATGAGATAGTGTGTAGAAATAGAAATATAATATCTATAGTTTTTTCTACACACTATCCAATATTGTATACAGATATAATATAGGTTTATATAATATAAATCAATTTACAATTTATGGTAGTGTCTCTAGAGTCCACTCCTCCCCCATACTACGAGTGAAAGGGAAAATGTAAAGACTACCATTAAAGCAGCCCAAGCGAGACTTACTATATCCATGTAAATTATGTCTCCTATCTCTATCAAGGAATGATTCCACTATGATTATTGATCAATAATCATAGTGGAATTAACAGCACAGAGTCAAAATGGGATTCTGATTTAAAACGATTGATGCTTCAAATCCAATGAAGCTAATCGTAACAAATTCTCTATTATTGTATTGGATTTTCGGTAGAAGCGAGCCGTAAGTACAAATACGATACATATACCCTTTCTTTCTTATATAAATATCAAAGGAGTCTTTCTAATAGTAAGATCTATTGTTTCTTTTGTTACCTTTTGTATAAGCAAAAGATATAAAAATATATAGAAAAATGTATATACTATTTAAGACAGATTATTAGGATAGGACCTCCATTTCCTAAATTTATTTAATTCAATGGATGAATTAAATAAATGGCCCGAACCCATTATTAAATTAATAAGTGAAGCAACCTTCACTTCATCCTATTGGATTGGTACGGTGGGGTCACACCCAAAATTCCTATGCTGAAAAAAATTTACAGTCTTTTTTTGTCTTTTCTAGAACTTACAGATTCTAAAAATTTTGTCAATCAGGCGACACCCAGATTTGAACTGGGGATAAAGGATTTGCAGTCCCCCGCCTTACCACTTGGCCATGTCGCCAAATCCGATCCAAAATTAGGAATAAAAATATTATCTATACTCCATTATTCTAGTACTAAATTTAGTAATTTTATTTTTGAAAGAAAAAAAGGGGGTTTCCAGTCATAGATTGAAAAATTCAGGCAGTAACCATTTCATTTACCTAATTTATGTTGAATTAGTGAACTAAATTTGTATCTCAAAGCATGTGTTTCCTTAATCGCATAAGAAAAGCAAATAACAAATCAGTATAAATTATTTTTTAATCTTAATTTTGAATTATAACACCATATATGTGTATATGTAAACCCTAAAAAAGAAATTGTTACACAGAACAGAGGATCTCTCTCTTATTCTTATGCACATATTCCTATAAAGAATCAGCATATTTGAATTTTGAATTCTATTCTAATATATATATAGAATGGTAAAGGAAAAATGTTTTATTAATTCCTGTAACAAATTTGAACTTGTGTCAAAAATAATCTTCATTCTTACGTCTCGTTTCCGTTCATACGTATGAAATAGAGATATGGAGTTGGTTAAAATTTCATGTGATTCAGTAAACAGAATATACATTCCATTATTGGCTCACTCTTCATCGAACTAACCTAACCATATGGGTCGATCTAGCAATAATGGAATTTTTTCGATTAAAGAGGAAAGTTAAGATTAAGATGCTCCGGAATAAAAATGAGGAAATGTCCACAATACCAGGATTTAATCAGATACAATTTGAGGGATTTTGTGGGTTCATTAATCGGGGCTTGGCGGAAGAATTTCATAAGTTTCCAAAAATTGAAGATACAGATCAAGAAATTGAATTTCAATTATTTGTGGAAAGATATCAATTGGTAGAACCCTTGATAAAAGAAAGAGATGCTGTATATGAATCACTCACATATTCTTCTGAATTATATGTACCCGCGGGATTAATTTGGAAAAGCGGTAGAGATATACAAGAACAAACTGTTTTTATTGGAAACATTCCTCTAATGAATTCCCTGGGCACCTCTATAGTAAATGGAATATACAGAATTGTAATCAATCAAATATTGCAAAGTCCCGGTATTTACTATCGTTCCGAATTGGATCATAACGGAATTTCTGTTTATACCAGTACTATAATATCAGATTGGGGAGGGAGATTAGAATTAGAAATTGATAGAAAAGCAAGGATATGGGCCCGCGTGAGTAGGAAACAAAAAATATCTATTCTAGTTCTATCATCGGCTATGGGTTCAAATCTAAAAGAAATTCTAGATAATGTTTGTTATCCCGAAATTTTCTTGTCTTTCCTGAATGATAAAGAGAAAAAAAAAATTGGGTCAAAAGAAAATGCAATTTTGGAGTTTTATCAACAATTCGCTTGTATAGGCGGGGATCCGGTATTTTCTGAGTCCTTATGTAAGGAATTACAAAAGAAATTTTTTCAACAAAGATGTGAATTAGGAAGGATTGGTCGACGAAATATGAACCGGAGACTAAATCTTGATATACCCCAAAACAATACATTTTTGTTACCACGGGATATATTGGCTGCTGCAGATCATTTGATCGGAATGAAATTTGGAATGGGCACACTTGACGATATGAATCACTTGAAAAATAAGCGTATTCGTTCTGTAGCAGATCTGTTACAGGATCAATTCGGATTAGCCCTTGTTCGTTTAGAAAATGCGGTTCGAGGAACTATATGTGGAGCAATCCGGCATAAAATGATACCGACTCCTCAAAATTTGGTAACTTCGACTTCATTAACAACCACTTATGAATCTTTTTTTGGCTTACATCCCTTATCTCAAGTTTTGGATCGAACTAATCCATTGACACAAATCGTTCATGGGCGAAAATTGAGTTATTTAGGTCCTGGAGGATTGACGGGGCGAACTGCTAGTTTTCGAATACGAGATATCCATCCTAGCCACTAT